TCTTTCTTCACAATAATTGTGATGATAATCATGATAGAGAAAATGCCAATTCAAATTGAATTGATTCAAAATGATGTTACTGCATGGATCGGGCTTAGAAACTCTCCCATTTTCATTCATTAAATAATATTTAATTTGAATTACTTGAACGTTCTTTTTTAAATTGTCAAGCTCAAGTTGCAAATATTTAGTTACCGAGATCTGATTATGAGTTATAAAATGGTAAAATGAATATGAAGAATAATTCGCAATTTGAAGAGCTGTTCCTAAAGGGCCCAAGTAATTCCTAATTAAAATTATAGGATCGCTTTTAATTCTTTCTTTTATCACATTGTGATATTTTACATTGTTGAATGGACCCATTCGAAAACAATTAGGTGATGATAAAATTATCAAAGATTGGTATTCCTTATTTCTATTCAACAACGTACTAATAGTTCCTTTATTTTGTCTAAGTGATTGTTGAATTCTTGCCTTGAGATAAAATGGATTGATATTGGCACGCTCTGACGCATTATCATAGAGGAATCCAGAACTTGAGAAATCCTTCCTTTTTCGACTATACAAACTATGGGATTTCACTAAGTCAATTCGTAAGAAATATCGAATCAAACCTCTTGTACTTACTTCAATAAAAGAAGCATGAGCCTCCTCAATAGAAGAACTTTTTTTTTCTTGATCCCAATCCAGCGATAAACAAGTACGAATTAATTGAATACTTGGGTCAGAAATTCCCAAAACAGGTTTACCATATCCATAAAGGATATAATTAACAACTCGAAGTTGCAGGTTTTCCCTTTCCTGCAACAGATCTTGAGGGAAAAGTGTTGATAAATTTAGACCGTCTGCTATTTCATATATGATTACGGGCCGAACAAAAATAAAATACTTTTTCTTAGTAGGTGTAATCCGTTGGACATAGATCCAATTTTGCAAATTTTTTGATTCCTTCGAATTTTTTTTTACCGTTCCTGGTGGTATCAAGATCCCGCTGTGTCGGGAGATCTTATCTGTCTCTCCAGGAAAATGGATATCTCCAGAAAAGATTTTAAGTTCAATCTCTTTTTTTTTTTTCTCCACTCGGACCAAGCCGCCTACTCGGCTTCTTGTATTTAAAGCAATTCGTGTATCCACTCTAATGATACTATTGTTCCGTACCATTATTGAAGAAGATTCCGGTAAAATATGTACTTCCTCGGGAATGAAAAAAAATCTATCTATTTTCATTTTGTATTTTGGCTTAAATTCTTTGACTCCTCGATATTCAATCAAATCCTCTTTTTTGAGGATTGAATGCACTCCTATAGTCCCATATTTAGTAATTCCTGAACTGTTTCTTCTGTATTGAAGATCATCGAAATAAGCAAAAATACTTTTTCGACGGAAAATACCATTTATGGGTATTTCAATCGAGATATCGGCAGGGGACATTAGTTCTTTCTCCCGTTCTGGAATCGATTGGAATGGAATGATGAATCTATTTCTTCGCCTCTTTGCCAATAAATCATAACTCTCATGTAGAATTGGGGGATATATGAGATTACAATGACCAGTACATATGATTCGATTATGCTCTGAATAGTCAGTAATCTTACTTTGATTTTTACCAGAAAGATCCGAACTAAAGAATCTGTATCTAACTTGATCATTATTTCTTGAAAAGCTCGAAATATATCTTCCTTCGGCAGAAACAGAAAGAGAATGAACTTGATCTTGATCCTTATGTATTGAAAAAGAGACTACACGGTATCTGCACGAACTTCCTTTTAATATCCATAAATGGCTTGTTCTTGGTAAGAGGTGGACATTACTATATGCAAATTCAGGTGTATGGTACACATCAGTACTCCAGTGGATTTCTCCTTCGGAGTCGGAATAGATATGCTTTCGGACCCTTTCTTTAAAATTCAAAGTGTATGTTCCCGCGCGAATCTCGGCAATCACTTGTTCTGATTCTACATATTGATCATTTTGAACTAAAAGAAAACTTTTTTGTGGAATAGTCACGTTATATAGAATATCTTCACTTTCAATAGTTACATACAAGTCCATATAACATAGAAAAGCAGGATGCCCATGGCGTGTACGTGTGGGATGAACCAAATCCTCATTAAATTTGATTTTCCCGTTAGAAGGGGCTCGTACATGTTCTGCAGTACCCCCTGTGAATACTCCGCCGGTATGAAAAGTTCGTAATGTTAGTTGAGTACCCGGCTCTCCAATAGATTGACCCGCAATAATACCTACAGCTTCTCCTAATTCAACCAGGTCGCCATGAGTAGGACTTCGGCCATAACATAAGCGACAGATCCAAGACATACTCCTACAAGTAAAGGGGGTTCGAAGGGATATGAATTGCGTTTGAAAGGTTATGAATCGATTGACAAGCCAAACCCCGATATCTTGATTTCTAACGGCAATGCATCGGGAACCCATATAGATATCGTCTGCTAATACACGACCAATTAATGTTTGTATAAAAAGTCTTTCCGACATTATT